CCTCAACTAGTCGTGTTATGTTAAAAAAATAACAGAATATAACATAATACAATATTGGAATATTGCGCGGTTGAAAGAAAGAGAATGTCCAAAAAAGTGTCTTATTCGTTTTAATCAGACACGTTTGTAGCAATGAAATTATTGTACCTTCCCCAAGTGCTAAATGAAAGATCTAAAATCTATTTTCTCTATAAGCAGCTTTTTTCTATAAGGGACCAGAAATACCCTGTTTACGTATCATAAGGAAGTGCATTAACATAAATACAGCAGTAAGAAGAGGCAATACAAAAGTGTGTAAACTATAAAAACGAGTCAAAGTGGATTGTCCCACACTAGCACTCCCGCGCAATAACTCTACCAAAGGCGATCCTATAATAGGAATAGCGTCAGGTACGCCTGTTACAATTTTGACCGCCCAATAACCTATTTGGTCCCAAGGTAAGGAATAACCAGTTACACCAAAAGACGCGGTCAATACAGCCAGAACGACGCCTGTAACCCAAGTTAATTCTCGAGGTTTTTTAAATCCACCGGTGAGATACACCCGAAAGACGTGCAGTATCATCATTAGAACCATCATGCTTGCCGACCACCGATGCACTGATCGGATTAACCAACCAAAATTCGCTTCAGTCATTATATATTGAACAGAAGCAAATGCCTCAGTAACAGTTGGGCGATAATAAAAAGTCATAGCAAACCCCGTAGCTACTTGTACTAAAAAACAAGTAAGGGTAATTCCGCCCAGACAATAAAATATGTTGACATGAGGAGGAACATATTTACTAGTTATATCATCTGCAATCGCCTGAATCTCGAGGCGTTCTTCGAACCAATCATAGACTTTATTGAGATAGGTAAACCGGAGGGACTCCCCCTCTGAGAACCGTATATGAGAATTTTATCTCGTACAGCTCAAGCAGAACCACACAAATACTGTGCCCAACGCATATGTAATAAAAATATCTTAATACGAAAGTTTTTCTTTGTGGTGATAATGCCAAAATTTCAAGTCGGCTCTTCCTTTTTATTTTATGTTTATTGTTACTACAGGCCTCTTGACTCTTCTCTTTCCCTATTTTTTCTTTGATTTGTTAGTTGTGTGTAATCCGGCTTTGACTATTGTTTTTTCTCATTGATAGGAATTTCTTTTGTTAAGACCCTAAAAATTAATTGAAACCCCAGATTCATACTAGAACCATGATGATTCCAAAAAAACCTAAACCAAAAGATTCTTTGAGTAAGAACTAGTGGATCATCACTTATTCAATAAATAGGTGTATAATGACTCAAAATATGAACGAATTTCCCTTTTAGTCAAAAATACCTATAAACAGAAATAAAAATATTTAAATTCCCAAGTTATGAATCTTAAGTATGAATCATAGTTAAATTCTGTATAGATTTCATACCATTCTGTGCTCCAGATACTAGGATGAGTATCCGACGAGGTAGAACCATCTCTATCAAGATAAGATGACAGGCTCATTCTCTGTATTATCAATAGGATCAATTATAACAAGTCACACACTCATATTCCGGAAATATAGAAAGAAAGAAATTCCGCGATCGAACTACCAACGGGGTTAGCAAAAAGAAACCTTAAATTTCAATTTGTATTTAAAAGTGGATTTAATTCATTGAAATTCCATCCAATAAAACGGAATTATTATAAATCTCCAAAATAATAGATAAGAATACTGTAAATAAAGCCATTGCGACACCCATTAAAGGAGTAGTTCCCCATCCGGGAGCTACTTTACCATATTCCGAATTCAATGGTTTCAATAAAGCCCCTACCGTAGTTGATCTTGGACGAGATCTAGAATTACTCTCAACAGTTTGTGTAGCCATAAATCCAATTGTATTTATTGAGATCTGTTGACTTTGTATACCATTCCCTTGTAAATAAAGGATCTTATCAGAGATCCATTGCGGTCTTGAATTCATATAAGAATGGAAACAGCAACCCTAGTCGCCATCTTTCTATCTGGTTTACTTGTAAGTTTTACCGGGTACGCCTTATATACCGCTTTTGGGCAACCCTCTCAACAACTAAGAGATCCGTTCGAAGAACACGGGGACTAGTTGAAGTAATGAGCCTCCCAATATTGAATGCTGGGAGGCTCATTACTTCAACGTAGATAATGAAAAATCATTTCTTAGTCTGAATTTTTGGCGGTTCTCGAAAAAAGATAGCGAAAAAAATTATCCCTAGAGTCGAGACTAATAGAAATGTATAAACCAATGCTTCCATAGATTCGATTGTGGTTTACAATTATAGCTTCCATACCTGTTTCTTGGGGATTATTTCCCTGATAACTGAAAGAGTCAATAAAAGGGTAATGATTAAATCAAGATTTCTCTGATCCCCAATGTCAACTCAAATTACAAAAAGAGAAATGAAAAAGATGAAATAAATCTTGTATCAGACTGCTTGTCTTCTTGTAGTTGGGTCTCCTAGTTTTTGGAAAGCTCCAAATTCTACTTGAGCATCTAA